ATTTGGACTTCGATTTGATTTTGGATTTCTAATTCTCCATTATTATTATAGACATTATTATTATAGAATCGATTAAGTTCTAGATATAGATAGATAATAGATAGAGAATAATATTCTATTGATGGAAACCGAGTGCATTGACCTATTTTTTTATTCTCTCTACCTGTATGAGACTTAATAGATTGGATTCAATACGTTGAATTGCGAGGCGCTTTTACATATAACAAAACGTATTCCTAATACCCCAATTATATTATGGATTTAAGATCAATTCACATTCTCTGTGAAACAACGCGTCGGGGCTGTTCTTCCACAAAAAAGTGGATAAGTCAGGGGATTCCTAATCTAAGTTCAAGGGGATCCCCAATCTTCTTGTATAAAGTCAAAAAAAAATCAGTACAATCCGAATTTTGAATGATGAGCAATCGGGTTTTAGTATATTAGCTGGGCTCATGCCATGAATTTTGACTTAATCAAAAAGTTTACTTTTTTTTTTCGCAAGGCAAAGAAGGGTAGTAAAATAGGAAAAATTTGTATGTAATTAACCCACGAAAATAAATGAAAAAGAGTGGTTTTTTTTATCAAAAAAAAATGCCGATTGGTTCCATTGCATTGAAATGGATTTTTTTAGTTTCATGTTCCGAACGATCCCCGTGAGCGAAAATGCAGGAATGATTCTATTTCATTGGGGCAACCAATCGGCCGGCTACAAACAACAAATAATAATGAGGAAATAAAAAACTAGACTATGTACTAAAGTACAAATCCATTTTAAATTAACTCACATGAATGAAAATGAAAAATAAATTAGGGCTATACGGACTCGAACCGTAGACCTTCTCGGTAAAACAGATCAAACTTCTTTTTTTTATCGAAATGATTCGAACTGTTTCAAAGACCCAACATGCATTTTTTTTGCATTGGGCTCTTTCATGAACTGATACAAATATCAGCGAGTCCGCCATCTTTTTTCTTAACAGAAAGGTAACGAGATGGCTCCGCGTGCTCTGATCTTTTGATTCAGTAGCAATACCAAAGTGTTTCAAAAAAGGAAAGAGTTATCTTGACGTAGGTCTGCCTTCGGCCTAGATCAACCTAAGTTAAATGAAATGGAGTCTCTATCGCTCTGCCCAAAGCGTCAAATATGAAACTTCATACACCTTCAAGTTCATAGGACGAAAAGAGATTTTTTTGAGGTCCCTATACTCATTATGCCTAGCATTGAATGGACTGGGTATTCACCTTATCAATTATCAAATCAATGATGGGTTCTATTTGGCGTCGAGATTGACACCTCAATTGGACCAACCAGCTATTTGTCAGGCTATTGTTCTCTTGTTCCCTCGAATCCGTGGAGTAAGACATCCATTTTTTACTAGGATAAATTCTGTTGATTGCATGATGGACTCTTCTGAAAAAACATTGGCGCGCGTGTAAACGAGGTGCTCTACCAACTGAGCTATAGCCCTTGTGTTCTTGTGTTTGTGATAAATATTTTATCATGTATATAATTTCTTGTCAAGGTGAATGTTGCATGATCCGACATGCCGGCTCTCTGATCTGTTTCCCGGCAGGGATGGGTATTGCTTAGAAGTCAGATTCCGTCTATAATCTATCAATGTGACGGGTTCCTTTTGTTTCTCTTTATGATGATAAATGACCTACTTAACCCAGTGGTTAGAGTATTGCTTTCATACGGCAGGAGTCATTGGTTCAAATCCAATAGTAGGTAGAACTTAGTAGATACCGCAGTCAATGGTATCTACTAAGTCTACCCACCTTTTTTTTTTTTTTATCTTTTTTTCCATACCCCACTACTGTACTGGACTGGACTGGATATTTTTTGTTTTTCATCAAAATCCGATTACACTTGATTGGATTCAATCGGCCGAATACAAATCAAATAGGGTGTATAATATAAACAGAACTTCTTTATTCGTATTTGTTAGTATTTGGACGCACCAACAATTAATTGGTTATGAGATTGCATTGATAGCCTCCACTCTCGTCCTAGCTCGTCTGAGAGCTAAATTTGCCTCAATTGTTTGTCTCTTGCCTTCAGCGCTACTTAAGTTAGCTTCAGCTATTTTAAGAGTTTGCTGAGCTTCTTGCAGATCAATGTCACTACCCCTCTCTGCATCATTTACTAAAATGGTTATTTCATTATTGCCTATTCTAGCGAAACCGCCCATCAGAGCTATTGTTAACCATTGATCGTTAAGACGTATTCTCAAAATGCCTATATCTACAGCCGTGGCAATGGGTGCGTGATTTGGTAATACACCAATTTGGCCACTATTGGTCGATAAAATGATTTCGTTCACTTCTGAATCCCAAACAATTCGATTCGGAGTCAATACACATAGATTTAAGGTCATTTCTTCGATTTGCTCTCCACATCTAAGTTCATAGCCTTCGCGGTAGCTTCATCAATATTACCTACCAAATAAAAGGCCTGTTCCGGAAGACCATCTAATTCTCCGGAAAGGATCAGTTGAAA